TTCACAACCTTTACTTCTCTATTATATTGTTCAATACGTTCACGGATAATATTACTAATTTCGTCGGCTCGAATGGTTACCATTAGTGTCTCTTAATTCTTTTTCGGAAGCAAAGGGAAAAAAAATAATGCCTAAACTCTAAACTAAAGTCAAAGTCGACTAATCAGTTGTTTCTTCCATAGCCCCGAGAATGCCAATATTAGCACTGATGGTACGAAAATGTAACTCATTATTCAAACAACTATTCAGAGTGCCTAGAGCTCCTTGTAAGGCTTGCTCGAAAACTCGCTGTCGGACCTGATTAATTGCTCTTTGTTGTTCAAACTGAAGGGTTTCATTTTTGTAATTTTCTAATCGTTCCAAACTCTCACAAGTGGCATTAATCAAATTAACTTTTTCGCGTTCTATCTCGGAGTATCCATTCACTCGATATTCGTCTGCTTCCGTTTCCACTTTACGTAAGCGAGCCCGGGCTCTTTCGAGCTGCTCAATGGCTCCTCTACGTAATTCTTCTGAATTTCGAATAGTACTCAAGATCCTCTGTTTTCGATTATCTAATAAATCATTTAATGAAAGTAGATTCTCTTACCATTAATTTCACAACTTACACGACCTCTTCCCGAACCAAACATGAACCTTTCGATTCATTTGGCTCTCACGCTCAATTCAATTATTGAATTTATTTATGGGGGCATTCCCTTATATTTTAATGTAATGAGCCTAACCTCTCTTTTCTGTTCGTATTCAAAGATATCGAAGATATCAAAACTTATACAAGACCAGAATATATTCAAAGGACTCTTCTGACCAGACAAAAAAATCTGTATCTGTAATTGTCAATTGTCAGCAAAGTTGTTTCTTTATTTTATTTGTTTTGTTCTTTATCTATATTAGAATATTCTTTACTTTATTTATATTTATTCAAATTGGATTTTTATTCTATTCAAATCCAAAAATTTTTTATACATAGGTTAGGTTGTCGATTCAGCATTAGATAAAAAAAGAGGAGGTGCCCCCTTTTTTTTCTAGGAAATGGTTTAAATCATTTTATCGATATGAGTGTTCTATATCGGATAAATTACCAACTATGCATTTTTCATTTTTCAACCATCTTGGTATTAACGTAGTGGTAGAAAGAGTACCTTGTTGTGCCTGGACTTCAAACAGTTTAGCTTTAACCATGTTAATGGTCCCACATTATTGGTTGATAGAGAATCAAAGTGAATTTACCAATGAGTTACGAAATGCTATGGTTCTTACATATGATTTCCTAATTTATTCAGAAGTAATTCGTCGGGATCGTGCACCCTTTTTTATCCTATTTCTAAAAAAAAAAGTGCAGCCGGTCGGATCCGGCCTATTCTTGAAATATACAACTCGCACACACTCCCTTTCCAAAATAAATCAATACACCAAGCACTACGCTTAGATTTATTGGATTTGTTGCTAAAATATCGGTATTAAACCCAAAACTCCCGGCGGATGGCCAGTGGCCCAAGGAAATGAAAGAATCGGTTACATTTTGCATATGTTCTCCTCTTATGGATAGGACTAACAAAGAACAGAGTTCTTTTTGTATCACCTCGCCCCCCTATTTTCATTTTTGATTGATTTCTTTTTAATCTCTTTTTTTTATGGGAATAGATTCAATTTAATAATTGAATTTGAGAATTTTGTATTTTTTAGTTTACAATAAGATACTTATTCGGTTAGGTCCCAGGTCTCATGTCAATTGCGAATACCTCGTTTGTTGCCACGTTTCATAAAAAAAGGAAAAAGGGGTTTCATTGTACGAAGAACGGGAAGGAAAAAAGCGAGCGGATCCGCTAATTCCTAATCCTCAAATCAGTCCTTCCCGGGGGTATTTTCTCAACGAATAAGTAATTGTTAGAGTAAAATAGTGATATAATTCAAAGAAGCAAATGGCAAGTCTAAGTTAAAAAATAAGAAAAAAAGTACGTTACGTACTTTTTTCACATTTTTTTTCTAGGATTAAATTAAACAAACGGATTCGCAAATAAAAGCGCTAATGCCACGACCAATCCATAAATTGTTAAAGCTTCCATAAAAGCCAGACTAAGCAATAAAGTACCTCGTATTTTACCCTCTGCTTCTGGCTGTCTCGCAATACCTTCTACAGCTTGGCCCGCAGCAGTACCTTGGCCAACCCCAGGTCCAATAGAAGCAAGCCCTACGGCCAATCCAGCAGCAATAACAGAAGCGGCAGAAATCAGTGGATTCATGGTAAGCTAAGCTCCTCGCACCCCCCTCAAAAAAAAAGAAATGGTTAATGATACAATTAACCAATGAATAATCCGAACTACTTCGATATCTCGTTTTTAGTTCCTATTCATGATGGAGTTTTTTTAAATCCATATGCATACAATTCTAGTTATTGCATTTCTTTATTCCAAACCATTTTTGTGTTCATTCAATTCTTCGTTCTTTACTCGTCCATACCCCTCGCTTTGAGTGCATCTGTTCGTTCGTTCAATCCATAATCACAGACAAAACAGAAGGACTTCCGTTGGAATCCGTCTAAATGCAGTGAACTGAGAAATAATATATAGGGGTAGTCCCTATATAACTAGTGAATATCTAATATCACATATACATTTTTTTCTTCCATAACGTAAACTGCCTGCTTTTCTTTTCATATTAAATATGATTCTAGAATCATTCTTTGAAACATACGCAGGAGCTGTTATAAATATTACATATGTCCCCCTAAAGTCATCTTTTTTTAGTCTCACGTCGTAAACAGATAAGATAACAATTCTTATTCAAATTCAAATTAAGAATTGTAATTGACTGAACAAATCTAAATATAAATTGAAGAGGTATATTATATAAATAAATGAGCCAAAATCTTAGGAAAAAAGATATAAAAGATCTCTTTCCTAAGATTTTTTTTCTTTTTTTACAATTAATTATGTAATGTAATATCGTACATCTTTCCTGCTACGACTCTAGTCGTACATATATACATATTTTTATCTATTATGGTATGGTTATGTTCTCTAACCAAGTCGATTATATTGAATTGAATCACGCATGAATTGGGATAGGGTTAAAAAAAAACGATATCGAAAGCTAGTCAATGATCAATGATGACCCTCCATGGATTCACCTATATAAGCCGCAGCTAAAGTTGCAAAAATAAGAGCTTGAATACCACTTGTGAATAATCCAAGAAACATGACAGGTATAGGAACTACTGAAGGTACTAAAGAAACAAGAACAACAACTACTAATTCATCAGCCAATATATTTCCGAAAAGTCGAAAACTAAGTGATAAAGGTTTTGTGAAATCTTCTAGGATGTTAATTGGTAAAAGTATTGGAGTTGGTTGAATGTATTTCCCGAAATAACTCAAACCTTTTTTGGTAAGACCAGCATAGAAATATGCCACTGATGTGGGTAAAGCTAAAGCAACAGTAGTATTTATATCATTCGTGGGCGCAGCTAACTCCCCATGAGGTAACTGTATGATTTTCCGAGGTAAAAGAGCACCTGACCAGTTAGAAACAAAAATAAATAAGAACATAGTTCCAATAAAGGGAACCCAAGGACCATATTCTTCTCCAATCTGAGTTTTGCTCAAGTCTCGAATAAATTCAAGGACATATTCGAAGAAATTCTGACCGTCGGCCGGAATGGTTTGTGGATTCCGAACAGCTATGGTGACTGAACCTAATAAGATAGCAATTACGACCCAAGAAGTGATAAGTACTTGGGCATGGACTTGTAAACCTCCTATTTGCCAATATAAATGTTGGCCTACTTCTACACCCGATATATCGTATAACCCTTTGAGTGTGTTAATGGAACATGGTATAACATTCATATTGTCCTCTAACAGAAATCGAACTCAAAAAAAAAAAGAATTATTTTGATTCAACCATCTCGTTCTTAACTGACCCGCTTTAAAAAAAAATCGTATATTTAGGATACCAAGTAATCACATAATATCCCCAGTACTTATAACTATATATATATTTTTATTATATATAATATATATATATTTTTATCCACGAATAGTAACCGATCCAATAAATGAAATCTATGGAGTTCTGAAGTAATTGATTTATCTTATTATTATTAAATTAATCATAATCAACGATTTCTTATATAGCTAGAACGACCTTCACAAATTGCGGATACTAATTTGTTAAGAATCAATCGGATTGAAGCTATAGCGTCATCGTTGGCTGGAATCGAAAGATTTGCGAGATCTGGGTTACAATTCGTATCGATTAAACAAATCGTCGGAATCCCCAAAATGACACATTCTCGAAGAGCCGTATATTCTTCTTGCTGATCAACGATAATTACAATATCGGGTAACCCCGTCATATATTTGATCCCACCCAGATATGTTTGCAAAGTAGATAATTGCCTCTTCAACATTGCTGCATCTCTTTTTTTGAGACGGTTGATTTTCCCCATCTTTTGTTCTGCTCTTAAATCCCTGAACTTTTGAAGTCTCGTTTCTGTAGTGGACCAATTCGTTAACATACCACCAAGCCATTTTTTATTAACATAATGACACCGAGCCCTTATTGCAGCTGATGCTACTGAATCAGCTGCTTTATTTTTGGTACCAACAATTAAAAAGTGTTTTCCCCTACTTGCTGCATCAAAAACTAAATCACAGGCCTCTGATAAAAAACGAGCAGTTCTAGTAAGATTTATAATATGAATACCTTTACGCTTTGCGGAGATGTAAGGTGCCATTCTAGGATTCCATTTCCTAGTACCATGACCAAAATGAACTCCTGCTTCCATCATCTCTTCCAAATAGATGTTCCAATATCTTCTTGTCATTTTTCCCCACACTTTCTCTTTGTTTTTTTTTTTTCTAAAAAAAACAAAGAGACGAGGTACCCTGAAATAAATAATTGTTCCGATGGAACCTTCTACCGAGAATTGACCGTTGATACACAACCCAAACCATTAATTCCTTTTAATTCGTTATTATCTTTATTACCAAATAATCAAATTGGACCAGATAATTATAGTTTAAATAAAAAAAAAAATGAATCTCCTCTTAGGAATCATTAAATGGTGTAAATGATTTTTCTGATGTATCATGGAAATTGTTTGGGACGCAAGAGCTAAAAAATTCTCTATGGTGGAATAAGATATCTCTCATTTTTCCCTCAAATAGATTCTTCGTTTTTATTTCCAAATGAATGTTCTTGTGTTGCCTTGAATTGTGTACTAATTTTTTGAATCCCGTACCAACAGGTATAATCCCCCCCAGAACAACATTCTCTTTCAGGCCTTTCAACCAATCAATACGACCTCGTAGAGCAGCTTTTGCTAAAACCCGAGCAGTCTCTTGAAAACTAGCTTCGGATATGAAACTTTGAGTATTAAGAGATGTCCTCGTTATTCCCAATAAGATTGCTCGATAACAGATCGCTTCATCCAAAGCACGCCCTGCTCGTTCCGCTCGCAACAATCCGATGAATTCTCCGGGTGAAAAAACATTAGACATTCCATCTTCTGAAACCAACACTTTTGATGTTATTTGACGTACAATAATCTCGATATGTCTATTATGGATCTGTACCCCCTGGGATCGATAAACCTTTTGGATCTTATTAACCAAAGAGATACGACTTTGGGCTATGGTTAACTCAGCGCCAATCAAGAATCCCCAAGGGATTCCAAGAATTCTTGATATACGTTCGTTCCAACCTTTAACCCTCTTTTCGAGGTTCATCGATATTGAATCAATCGAGCGCACTTCTAAGACTTGTTCCACTTTTGGAAGACCTTGCGTTATGTCACCAGATCTCGATTTTTCATATATAAATGTAACTAATGTATCTCCTTCGTAAAGGATTTCCCCATAATGACCATGAACGGTTGCTCCTGGAGTGGCCAAATAGGGCTTAGCTGATCTTATTACTAAGGAGTCAACATGAACAATTAGAACTTGACCAGATTTTATCTGTGGTCCGTATTTGAATAGACATACATTTTCACAAATAAACTGTCCCAGGTTAATTATTGTGGGTGTCTCTTCACAATAATCGTGATGGAGAAAGCACCAATTTAAATTGAATGGATTTAAAATGCTGTTACTGCACTTATAAATCCCTCTATTTTCATCCATTAAACAATATTTAAGTATTTGGAAAGTCTGACTAAAATTGTCAAGTAGCAAATATTTCTTTAACAAAATCTGATTATGAGTTATTAAATGGTAAGATGAATAAAAATGCGCAATTTTTGGCACTACTGTACCTAAGGGACCCAACGAATTCCTAATTGGAATTATTGGATCCACTTTAATTGATTCTTTTATCACATTGTTATATTTCGAACCGTTGAATGGACCACTTCGAGAACAGTTGGATGATGACAAAATTATCAAAGATTGGCATTCCTTATTTCGATTCAACAACGTACCAACAATTCCTTTTTTATGTTGGGCAAGTGATTGAATCTTTGCCTTGGAATAAAAAGGATTGATATTGGTGTAATCTAATCCATTATGGGTAATCAATCCTGAACCTGCCATATAATTCCTTTTTCCGGTATACGAAATAGGGGACTTGGCTAACTCAATTCTTATGAAATCGCAAATTAGATCATTTACCCTTACCTCAACAAAAGAAGCATGAACTCCATCTATAGAACCTTTTTTTTTTTGATCCCAATTCAATACTAAGCAAGTTCGAACTAATTGAATATTTGTGTGATAAATCCCTCGAATTGGCTTGCCATTCCCATAAAGGATATAATTGACAACTCTAAGTTGAATATTATCCCTTTCCAGCAAAGGATCCTGAGGAAAAAATGTTGTTAAATTGATCCCATCCGCGATTTCATATGTGACTACGGGTCGAACCGAAACAAAATACTTTTTCTTGGTAGGTGTGATTCGTTGGACATAGATCCAATTTTTCCATTTTTTCGATTTTTTAGAATTTTTTTTTCCCGTTCCTGGTGGTATCAAGATGCCGCTGCGCCTGGATATCTTATCTGTCTCTCCAGGAAAATGAATATCCCCAGAAAAGATTTTCAATTCAATACTTTTTTTTTTTCTCTCCACTCGAACCAATCCACCTACTCGGCTTCTTGTATTTAAAGTGAGTGGTGTATCTACTCCAATAATACTATTGTTCCGGACCATTATGGACGAAGATCCAGGTAAGATATGCACTTCCTCGGGAATGAAAAAAAATCGATCTACTTTCATTTGGTATTTTGGACTAAATTCTTTTGCTCCTCGATACTCAATCAAATCCTCTTTTTTGACGATTGAATCTACCTCTACAGTCCCATATTTCGTAATTCCGGAACTGCTTCTTCTGTATTGGGGATCGTCGAAATAAGCAAGAATACCATTTTTACGTAAAATACCATTTATAGGTATTTCAATCGAAATACCAAAACGGGATATTAGTTCTTTCTCTCGCTCTTGATCAAATTGTAATGGAATGATGAATCTATTTCTTCGCCTCTTCGCCAAGAAATCAGAATTCTCGCGGAGAATAGAAGGGTATATGCAATTCCAATGACCATTGGATATGCTTCGATCAGGTCTTGAATAATCAGTAATCCCCCCCCTTTTTTTACTAGAATGATCCGAACTAAACAATTTATGTCTCGCTGAATCATTAGTCATTGAGAGATCAGAGATATATCTTTCTTCGGACGAAAAAGAATGAACATTCATTTGATCTTGATCTTTGTGGAGAGAAAAAGACACTATACTGGGTCTGCACGTACCTACAGCTAATATCCATAAATGACTTGTTTTTGGTAATAGATGAACATTACCATAAGTATATTCAGGTGCATGGTAGACATCGGTACTCCAGTGCATTTCTCCCTCTGATTCAGAATAAATATGTTTTCGAACCCTTTCTTTAAAATTCAAAGTGGATGCTCCGGCGCGAATCTCAGCAATCACTTGTTCTGATTCTACATATTGATCATTTTGAACTAAAATCAAACTTTTTGGTGGAATATTCACATTATGGATAATATCCTGCCTTTCAATAGTTACATACAGGTCTATAGAACATAGAAAGGCAGGATGCCCGTGACGGGTACGTGTGGGATGAACCAAATCCTCATTGAATTTTATTTTTCCGTTAGAAGGAGCTCGTACATGTTCGGCAGTACCACCTGTGAATACTCCGCCGGTATGAAAAGTTCTTAATGTTAGTTGAGTCCCCGGTTCCCCAATTGACTGACCCGCAATAATACCTACGGCTTCTCCCAATTCGACCAGGTCACCATGAGTGGGACTCCGACCATAACATAATTGACAGATCCAAGATGTACTTCTGCAAGTAAAGGGGGTTCGAATATATATTGGTTGTGCTCGAAAGGTTATGAATCGATTGACAAGTCCAATCCCAATATCTTGATTTCGAGCGGCGATGCATCGTAGACCCATATATATATCGTCTGCTAATACACGACCAATTAGTGTTTGTATAAACACTTTTTCCGTTATCCCATTTTGAGAACTCACGGAAATACCTCGGATAGTACCACAATCCGTTCTACGTACAATAATGTGTTGAACTACTTCAACAAGTCTACGTGTGAGGTATCCAGCATCTGATGTTCGTACAGCAGTATCTACAACTCCTTTACGGGCTCCGTAGCAAGAAATTATATATTCCGTCAAAGAAAGTCCTTCGCATAAATTGCTTTGAATGGGTAAATCAATCATTTGCCCTTGGGGATCCGACATTAATCCTCTCATACCTACCAATTGGTGTACCTGAGATGCATTTCCTCTAGCTCCTGAAAAGGACATTAAATGGACTGGATTAGAGGGATCAGTCATCCGAAAATTAGGATTCATTTCTTGTCTCAAATATTCACTTGTAGCATACCATATTTCAATGGATTGGCGTAATTTTTCTACCGCGTGTACATTCCCATAATGATGGTGTTTCTCCAAAATGAAACTTTGTTGTTCAGCGTCTTGGACTAACCATCCCTTAGAAGGTATTGTTAAAAGATCATCAATTCCTAATGAAATAGATGTAGCAGTGGCTTGCTGAAAACCAAGAGTTTTAACTTGATCCAGAATGTGTGATGTATATGCCATTCCGAAGTGATCTATTAATCTGCTAATAAGCCGTTTCATGGCAGCTCCATCTATCACTTTATTGTGAAAGACCAGATCGGCCCGTTCTGCCATAAGTACCTCCATATTCTGCTGAGTAGGATTCGACAATGGGTCTGAGTCAGTGATTCAAAAACTTCCTTTTCTCAATCTTGATTCACGTAAAAATTCAGGAATTATGATCCTAGTAAAGCGGTAGAAACCCGAAATTTCACGGGTATCGCGTAATTACTTAGTTTAGCTAGCGTATGAGTAGGCCCGACAAAATCCCTGTATGGCTTCTTCTATTTCTCGATAAAAAGAAATATGACCAACAGTGGTTCGAATGTATATACAACGCATTTCTTTTTTGACACTTCTTACTATTAAATAGTGCCCATAAATCTCATGATAGGTACCAAAAGATTCATATTGAACTTCGATAGGAAGTTCTCTTGAGCCGATAATGACACGTTGATCTAGTCGCCACCGGAGCCACAAAGGACTATCTAAATTGCTTCGTTTTCGACGATAAGCTCCAAGTGCATCATAGGAACTACAAAAATAGGGTTCTTTCTCGTTCGTATACTGAACGTTATTATCGTCAACTGTTTCATTCTGATCGTTTTTGCAATTATACGGATTATACCTATTTGCACAAATACCTCGACGATTCCCAATCGTTAATACATAGAGCCCAATAAGCATATCTTGAGTTGGTACGGAAATGGGATTCCCGATAGCTGGAGACAAGAGATTCATATGAGAAAACATAAGTAAACGAGCCTCTGCTTGAGCTTCCAAAGATAAAGGTACATGAACAGCCATTTGATCCCCATCAAAGTCTGCATTAAAGCCCTTACAAACTAATGGATGTAAACAGATAGCACGTCCCTCCACTAAAATAGGTT